CTTAATATTATCAATATTTTAATATATAATAATAATAATAATTTAATTAATTAAAATACCGATAATCTTAATAAATCAATAATTAGTAAATAAATCAATAATTAATTTAATTAATTTATTAATATTTTTAACCCCATTAAATTCTATATCGAAAGATATAAATTTAATTATTAAAATACCTGATAATTTTAATAAATCAATAATTAGTAAATAAATCAATAATTAATTTTATTAATATTATCAATATTTTAATATATAATAATAATAATAATAATTTAATTAATTAAAATACCGATAATTCAATAAATCAATACTGCAATAAATCAATAATTAATTTATTAATATTATCAATATTTTAATATATAATAATAATAATAATTTAATTAATTAAAAATACCGATAATCTTAATAAATCAATAATTAGTAAATAAATCAATAATTAATTTATTAATATCAATATTTTAATATATAATAATAATAATTTAATTAATTAAAATACCGATAATTTAATAAATCAATAATTAGTAAATAAATCAATAATTAATTTATTAATATTATCAATATTTTAATATATAATAATAATAATAATTTAATTAATTAAAATACCGATAATCTAATAAATCAATAATTAGTAACAATCAATAATTACTTATTAATATCAATATTTTAATATATAATAATAATAATAATTTAATTAATTAAAATACCGATAATCTTAATAAATCAATAATTAGTAAATAAATCAAATAATTAATTCTTAATTAATTTATTAATATTGTTAACTCCTCAAATTAAATTCTATATCGGAAAGATATAATTTAATTAATTAAAAATACCGGATAATTTTAATAAATCAATAATTAGTAAATAAATCAATAATTAATTTATTAATATTATCAATATTTTAATATATAATAATAATAATAATTATAATTTAATAAATTAAAATACCGATAATCTTAATAAATCAATAATTAGTAACAAATCAATAATTAATTTATTAATATTTAACTCCCCAAATTAAATTTATATCGAAAAATATAAAATTTAATTAATTAAAATACCGACAATTTTAATAAATCAATAATTAGTAACAAATCAATAATTAATTTATTAATATTATCAATATTTAATATATAATAATAATAATAAATTTAATTAATTAAAATAATCGATAATCTTAATAAATCAATAATTATAAATAAATCAATAATTAGTAAATAAATCAATAATTAGTAAATAAATCATTTAGAGATTATTTATTAATATATAATTTTAATAAATTTATATATTAATAACATAAAATTTAATCTATATATAATTTAATAAAATCATTTTGGAGATATTTTTATTAATTATATAATTTAAATAATTTATATTAATTAGCATAAAATTTAATCTATATATACCTAATAAATCATTTAGGATAATTTATTAATTATATATAATTTAAAATAAATTTTATACTGAAAAATATTTCATTTATGATTTAATTAAATTCTATATATTAATTAACATAAAATTTATCTATATATATATATATATATATATATATATATATATATATATATATATATATATATAATTAATCCCAAATTCAAAATTCATATTAAAAAATATTTTATTTATAATTTAATTACAAATTTTATATTAATTAACATAAAATTTAATTTATATATATATATATATATATATATATATATATATATATATATATATATGTATGTATGTATGTATGTATGCGTTAATAAATTTTAATATTAGTTAAAATTTAATAACATTTAATTTACAATTAAAATTTTTTTTAAAAAAAATATTATATATATATATATATATATATATATAAAGAATGGTATTTTTGTTTAAAATTAATTATATTGATTAATTAATATATAATAATTTATATTATGATTTAATTATTTAAAATAATTAATTAAATTTATTTAGTGATTAAATTTATTTAATAAATTTAGGTTTAATTTAGTAATTAATTTTATTAAAGTTAAAATTTAGTGCCAGCAAATGCGGTTACACTATTTTTGAGAATTAATAGTTATAATTATTAAGAATATATAATAATTTATTAAATTTATTAGTAATTTTTTGGTGAAATATTAATTAGTATAAAATTTAATTGTTATGATAATATTTTTAATAAATTTTTATTTTAAACTAGGATTAGATACCCTATTATTAATAATAAAATTTAAATAATTAGTGATTAAATGTAAATCATTAAAATTAAAAAATATGGCGGTTATATAAATATTTAGGGGAATTTGTAAATTAATTGATGATCCACGATAGGATTTACTAATATTAATTTTTTTGTATTGTTGTTTAAAGAATTTATATTAATATATTTTTTTGTAATTTTTTTTTTAAAAAAAAATAATTCAAATCAAAATGAAGAATATATTAGAATATTATGAATTATAATAAATTAAATTATTGTAAATTAATATATTTTAATTTGTATTAATAAATAAGATTTAAAAGTAAATTAAATTTAAATTATTTTAATTGAATATTAATTATATAACGTACAAATTGCCCGTCAATTTCATTAAATGTGATTTAAGTCGTAACAAAGTAAATGTACTGGAAAGTGTATTTATTAAGAATTTAAATAATAAATTTTTATAGATTTAATAAATTTTTTTAAATTAATATATATATATATATATATATATATATATATTTATAGTAATAAAAATTATTATATTAATTAATAAGTTTAAGTATTTAAATTGAATTAATAATTATATTTATATTAAAGTATAGTAATAGAATTTTTTATTATAAAAATAAGATAAATTTTATTATACCTTTTGTATCAGGGTTGATTTAAATATAGTTAATAATTGTTAATTATCTCGAAAGAAAAGGAGTTAAATATATATAATTTTTTATGTATTAAATTAATTATTAATATATATTTAGAAATTAAATGTTAGTCGAATTTTTTGATATCTAGTTTTTTTTGAAATAAATTAAATTTATTTATTAATTTATTTAAATATAAATTTATATAAAATTTATTTAAATAGTTAATAAAAATAATTTTAGGGATAAACTTAAAATTATGTTAATATAATTTTTATAGAATAAATTAATTTATTAATATTTTTAGAATTAATTTTTATTAAAGTATATTTAATAATTTATAAAAATTAAATTAAAGATTTAAATTTATAATATATTTTATTAAAAAAATAATTATTTTAATTAAGTAAGTATTTAAATAATGATTAAATTAATAATTATTTAATGTTTATATATATATATATATATATATATATATATATATATATTAATTAAAGGAATTAGGCAAAATCTATATTCACCTGTTTAACAAAAACATGTCTTATTGAAATTGATTTTAAGTCGGTCCTGCTCAATGAATTTTATTTAAATAGCTGCAGTATTTTAACTGTACTAAGGTAGCATAATCAATTGTCTTTTAAATGAGGTCTAGAATGAATGGATTAATGAAATATAAACTGTCTTTATATAATTAAATAAATTTAAATTTTAAGTAAGAATGCTTAAATATAATTATTAGACGATAAGACCCTATAGAATTTTATATAAAATTATTTATATTTAAATAATTTTATATTTAATTGGGAGGATTTTTAAATTTATATAACTTTAAAAATAATGTTACATATATTTATGGATAAATAAAATGAATTATTATTATTATTATTAGAATAAATTACCTTAGGGATAACAGCGTAATATTTTTAGATAGATCATATTGATAAAAATGTTTGCGACCTCGATGTTGAATTAAAATAAATTTTAAGTGTAGGGGCTTAATAATTAAGTCTGTTCGACTTTTAAAATTTTACATGATTTGAGTTCAAATCGACGTGAGTCAGATTGGTTTTTATCTATAATAAATAAATATATTTTTGTACGAAAGGACTAAATATATTTAATTTTTAATTAATTATATAATAAATAAATTAAATAAAAATTTTTATTTTGGCAGATAAGTGCGTTAAATTTAGGATTTAAAATATTTACATTTTATGTATAAATAATAATTTTGTATTTATTATTAATATTAGTAATGATATTAATTTCTATAGCTTTTTTAACTTTATTAGAGCGTAAAATTTTAGGTTATATTCATTGTCGGAAAGGTCCTAATAAAGTAGGTTTAATAGGTTTAATTCAACCTTTTAGTGATGCAATAAAATTATTTAGCAAGGAATTTTATTTTTTAATAAATGTTAATTATTTATATTATTTAATTAGACCAATATTAATAATTTTAATTTCATTAATTTATTGATTTAATTATCCTTATATAAATAATTTATATAAAATTAATTATAATTTAATTTATTTTATAGTTTTATTAAGGTTAGGGGTTTATCCATTTATATTTGGGGGTTGATCTTCTAATTCTATTTATTCAATATTAGGTTGTTTACGTGTAATTGCACAATCAATTTCTTTTGAAGTTAGGGTTTTTTTTATAATATATTTAATTTTTATGTATATTGAAAATTTTAATATTATAAGTTTAATAAAATTTCAATATAGAATTAAATTCGTAATTTTATTTTTTCCTTTATATTTAATATTTGTAATTAGAATAATAATTGAATTAAATCGTGCTCCTTTTGATTTAATTGAGGGGGAGTCTGAATTAGTTTCTGGATTTAATATTGAATATCATAGAAGATTATTTTCTATAATTTTTATAGCTGAATATTTAATAATTTTATTTTTAAGATTTATTATTACATTTTTGTTTTTTAATTTTATATTTTCTATTTTAACTTTATTATTTTTATTAATTCATATTTATTTTATAATTTGAATTCGTAGAATTATACCTCGAATTCGTTATGATGAATTAATATATATATGTTGGAAAAAAATTTTAGTTATATTAATAATTTATATTATTAATATATTTATTTTAAAAATATGTATATTAATATTAATTTAAATTTATATATAAATTAATAGAATTTAAGTTCTTTTTTATGTTTTCAAAACATATACTTTTACAAGTTCATTAATTTATAATAAATTATTTATTAAAAATTATTTTATCTCAAAGTTTAAATAAAATTGGGTTTAAGATATAAAATGAAAAGTAAGTTATAGTAAAAATATATCTTAATCTTTTAAATGGATATTCAATTGGTTGAATTCCTAATCATGTTAATAATATAAAGTTATTAATAAAAAATCAAAAATATATTTGATTTATAAAATAAAATTTATTAGTTTTTAATTGATTATTTAATATTAGTGGTATGATGAATAAAATTAATAAGGATATTAATAAAGCAATTACTCCTCCTAATTTATTTGAAATTGTTCGTAGAATTGAATATGCAAATAAAAAATATCATTCTGGTTTAATATGAATAGGTGTATTTATTCTATTAGCTTCAATGAAGTTATCTGGATCTGAAAAAAAATATGGATTTTGATAAATAAAATAAAAAAAAATTAATAAAATAATTATAAATCCTAGTAAATCTTTAATTGAATAGTAAGGATGAAATGGAATTTTTATATTTTTATCATTAATACCTAATGGATTATTTGATCCATTAATATGAAGAAATAATAAATGTATTAATACAAAAAATAAAATAATAAAAGGTATAATGAAATGGAAAGTAAAAAATCGATTTAATGTTGCATTATTAATAGCGAATCCTCCTCAAATTCATTCAACAATAGTTGTTCCTATATATGGAATTGCTGATAATAAATTTGTAATAACTGTTGCTCCTCAGAATGATATTTGTCCTCATGGTAAGATATATCCTATAAAAGCTGTTGCTATAGATAAAATTAGAATAGTAACTCCAATATTTCATGTTTTATTGGATGAATAACATATATAATAAATATTTCGTCCAATATGTATATATATAATTAAAAAGTAAAATGATGCTCCATTTATATGAATATTTCGTAATAATCATCCTTTATCGATATCTTTTAAAATATGGATGATTCTATAAAATGCTAAATTTTCATTTGGGCAATAATGTATAGTTAATATTAATCCTGAAATAATTTGAATTAATAAAAATAATCCTATAATTGAACCAAAATTTCATATAAATCTTAAATTATTTGGTGTTGGTAATGAAATTAGCGATTTATTAATAATATTGGTGATAATATTATTTTTATATGCATTATAAAATGGTATTTTCATTTTAATAAATTTATTTAAATGTTCGAATTGTTGATAATTTATATGAAGATATTTTTATTGAAAGAATTATAATAATTAATAAATTTAGTGCAATAATTAGTGTAATTATAATTAAAGGATATATATATATATATATTATAGATAATGATGATGTTATTTTTAATGAAAAATTTATAAATATAAAATTTGAGTTTATTATATATAAATAAATAATTAATAAATTATTTATAGAAATATATCTAATTATATATATATAATTTAATAATATATTTTTTTTATTATTTAATCTTTTAGATAAATTAATAAAATAATTAAATATAATTATTATACCTCCTAAAATAGAAATTAAAAGAATTATTGAATATAATGATTTATTTAATCAATAATAAATTATAAAAGTTGATAAAAATGTAAATAAAATTAAATTAATAATTATATTTATTATATTGTATTTTAAATTTAATAATATTATTAAAGGAATAATTAAATATAATAAAATAATAATTGTCATTTAATTTTAAATTATAAATAAAATAATATCAATATATAGTTTAAATAAAAACATTAATTTTGGGGATTAAAGATATTTTTAATAAATTATTTTGAAATTAAGTTTTAGAAATATATTTTAATATTAATTTACAAAATTAATGTTTTTATTTAAACTACTAAAACTAATTAATTTTTAAAGGGTATTTTTTTATTTTAATAATTTTATGTTTAATTAATATTTTATCATTTAAAAAAAGATTTTTAATATTTTTAATTAGTTTAGAATTTTTTACATTAATTAATTTGATAATAATTATATTAATTAATATTGAATTAAATGAAATTATATTTATATATTATATAATAATTGCTGTATGTGAAGTTGTTATTGGAATTTCAGTAATAATTTCTATATATAAGTATTCGGGGAGTGATATATTTATAAAAATAAATATAAAATGTTAATTTATATAATAATAATTTTTATAATAATAATAAGTTTTAATTTATTTAAAAAAAAATTTTTAATTAGGAGAATTATATTTTTATTAAGATTATTTTTAATAATAAAATTAAATTTTAGTATTAATTGGATTAGAATAGGAATTATAATAGGTATTAATGAATATTCAATTGGTTTAGTTTTATTATCTTTATGAATTATAGGTTTGGTAATTTTAATATTAAAAAATCTTCAATTTTTAATAAATTTAGTAATAATATTATTATTAGTTTTAATAATAAATTTTTTAAGGATAAATTTGTTATTATTTTATTTAATATTTGAAATTAGATTGATTTTTATTTTTGTTTTAATTAATAAGTATGGTTTAAGAATTATACGTTTAAGTGCAAGATTTTATTTATTATTTTATACATTATTTTTTTCTTTACCAATATTATTTATTTTATTTTATATAATAAATTTATTAAAAATTGATAATTTTTTATTATTTGAATTTAAAGGATTAATAATAAAAGATATAAATTTAATTTATTTAATATATTTATTTGGTGCTTTTTTAGTAAAATTGCCTATATTTATATTACATAATTGATTATTAAAAGCTCATGTAGAAGCTCCAGTTTATGGTTCAATAATTTTAGCTTCATTAATATTAAAATTAGGTTCATATGGTTTATTACGATTTATTTTTATTTTTTATGTTTTAATAAAAAGATTTGAATTTATAGTTATATATGGATTATTAGGTGGAATTATTATAAGGTTAATATGTTTTCGACAATTAGATATGAAAGTTTTAGTTGCTATATCTTCTGTTGTTCATATAAATTTAATAATAAGTTCGTTATTTTCTATGTATAAAATTGGTATTTTAGGTTCTTATATTACAATAATTGCTCATGGTTTGTGTTCATCGGGGATATTTTATATATTAAATTTATGTTATTTAGAAACTAATAGTCGTTTAATATTATTTAATAAAGGTTTAATAGTTTTAAATCCTACAATTACATTATTATGATTTTTAATATGTTCTTCTAATATATCTGCTCCAATATCTATAAATTTGGTGGGTGAATTATTTATAATAATTAGAATTATTATAGTTAATAAATTGTATTGATTATTATTATTTATTTATTGTTTATTTAGATTTATATATTCAATTTATTTTTTTAGATATATTAATCATGGAAATTTAAGTATAAATAATCAAATAAAAGGAGTTAAAATATTAGATTATTTAATTTTAATTATGCATTTAGTTCCTTTATTTATATTAGTTTTTAATTTAGATTTATTTATTTAATTTAAATAGTTTAATATAAAATATTGATTTGTGAAATCAAAGATGTTTTTTACTTTAAATTATTATTTTATTTATAATATTTTATTTTATATTAATAATATTTTTAATATTTTATTTTAATTTTATATATTTATATATAATAAAAAGTATATATTTATTAGAATGAGTAATTTATATATATTATAGATTTAAATTTTCTTTTATTATATATTTAGATTGAATAAGTATAGTATTTTTAATAACAGTAGCTTTAATTTCGTTATTAATTTATTTATATAGGGTTGAATATATAGAAGGAGATAATTTAGAACGTTTTGGGTATTTGTTATTATTATTTATTTTTTCAATAATATTTATAATTTTGAGACCTAGAATTTTAACTATTTTATTGGGTTGGGATGGTTTAGGTTTATCTTCTTATTGTTTAATTATTTATTATCAGAATATAAATGCATATAATTCTGGAATATTAACAATTTTTATAAATCGTATTGGAGATGTAGGTATTTTATTATTAATTTGTATAGGATTTATAGTAGGAAGAATAAATATATTAATTTATTGTTTTGATAAATATATAATATATTTATTAATATTAATTTGTTTTACTAAAAGTGCTCAAATACCATTTTCTTTATGATTACCTGCTGCTATAATAGCTCCTACCCCTGTTTCTGCATTAGTTCATTCTTCAACTTTAGTAACAGCTGGAATTTATTTAATAATTCGTTATAATATATTTATATATATTAATAATATTAATGAATATATATTATTAATTTCAAGACTAACAATATTAATAGCTGGTTTTATTGCTAATTATGAATTTGATTTTAAAAAGATTATTGCTCTTTCTACTTTGAGTCAATTAGGTTTAATAATAAGAATTTTGAGTTTGGGAATATGGGAATTATCTTTTTTTCATTTAATTATTCATGCTTTATTTAAATCATTAATATTTTTATGTGTAGGTAGATTTATTCATTATTTTAAAAATAATCAAGATATTCGATTATTTGGGGGTTTATTAAAAAATTATCCTTTTAAGGTAATAGTATTAATTTTTTCATTAATAAATTTAATAGGTTTTCCTTTTTTGTCTGGTTATTTTTCTAAGGATTTAATTATAGAATATATATTTATAAATAAATTAAATTTTATAAGATTTTTAATATTGATTTTAGGTACAGTATTTACTATATCTTATTCAAGTCGAATAATTTTATTTATAATTTTTTATAAAAATAGTAGGTTTATATATATATATAAAAAAGAGTCAATAATTATAAATTTTTGTATATTTTTATTATTTTTTATATTAATTAATATAGGTTTTATATTTATAGAAATAAATTATTATTTTTATATAATAATAATAACTATTAATCAAAAAATATTGATTTTAAAAATAATAATTGTAGGTTTATTATTAGGAATATTTTATTACATATATAGAATTAAGCAATTAGGATTTTATTTAACAAATATATATTTATTAAGAATAATATATAAATTATATTATTTTCCATTAAAGTTTATAATAAATATTGAAATTATTTATGATAAAAATTTAGTTGAATTTAGAATAATATTAATTAAATTAAAATTAATAATAAATTATAAATTAATAAAGAATGAATTTAATTTAATAAATTTATTGATGTTATATATTTTATTAGTTTTTTTAATTAATTATATTAAATAGCTTATATTTAGAGCATAATATTGAAAATATTAAGGAAATTTATAAAATTTTTAATATTTATAAATAAAAATTAATAATTTTATATTGAAAATATAATGTTTTAAATAAACTATATAAATTGAAGATTAGTGAAATTTAATTCAAAATAAAGAGTTAGAAGTTCTTATTAATTTAATCTTTTTAAATGGAATTTATTTTTCAATTTAATTATTAACAATAATTTACCTCTGTTTTGGTTTCATTTAATTTTATACTAATTAATAAATTTATAAAGTAATATTTTACGTTTAAATTCGGCTTAAAAATATGATTAAAATTTAATCTATAAATTTATTTATTTATTATTAGTTTTTTTAAAAAATATTTAAAAGATTTATGAATTAAAAAGTAATTAAATAATATATAATATATTATAAATAATATATAAAATATTATGTTAAATAATGATAAGAACAATTTTATTAGGATTTGTAATTTTATATTTATTTAATAATTTTATATAAAATATTTTATTATATGATTTAAATAAATTTTAAGAGTGAAAGATATTTATTATATAATTTAAATAAATTTATATCGAATAATATTTTATTTATGATTTAAAGGTATTAATTATATATAGATTAAATTTTATATTTATTTTATTAGGATTTATAATTTTAGTTTTATAATTTAATCTATATTATATTAAGGTAGTTAATTTGAGGATGAAAAATATTTTATTTATTAATTATATATTTTAATAAATTTATATATTTTATTAAATGATTAATTTTTTATATGTATAATTAAAATAAAATATATAAATAGGCTAAAATAAGCTGTTAAGCTCATAACTTAATGATAGAATAATTCTTTTATATATATATATATATATATATATATATATATATATATATTATTATTATTATTATTAGTTTTAAATAAAATATTAAATTGCAAATATAATGATATATAATATATATATATATATATAATAATAATAATAATAATAATATATATATATATATATATATATATATATATATATATATATATATTAAAAAATTCATTTTAAAAGATTTATTAATCATTCAATTAAAATTCTAATTATTAATAATATACATAAAATAAATAAGATTAAAAAAAAAATAATAGGATTAATAAATTTAAATAAAAAAATTGAAGGTAAAATTAAGATAATTTCTACATCAAAAATTAAAAATATTAATATAATTAAAAAAAAATTATTAGAAAAAGGTAGTCGAGAATTTGAATGAGGATTAAATCCACACTCAAATGGTGTGGATTTATTACGGTTTTTTTTATTAATTATTATTAAAAAAAAATTGATTAAAAATATTATTATAATAATAATTTTTATACATATGAATAATAATTTAATTAATTTAATTTTATATACTAAAGTTTAATTAGAATTTTTAATTGGAGATTAAATGTATTTTTTATACTATATATAAAATTTCATCAATATAAAAAAATATATAAAAATAATCAAATTACATCAACAAAATGTCAGTATCATGATGCTGCTTCAAAATGAAAATGATGAATTAAAGAAAAATGACGTTTATATATACGAATTAAACTTGTAAATAAAAATAAAATACCAATAATTACATGAAGACCATGAAATCCTGTTATTATAAAAAAGATAGACCCAAAAATTCTATCATTAATAGAAAAAAAAGATTCTATATATTCAATATATTGAAGTAATGAAAAATATACACCTAATATTATTGAATTTTTTAATATTTTTATTGATAAAAATAGATTATTATTTAATATTGCATGATGACTTCATGTTAATACTATTCCAGAATAAATTAAAATTAATGAATTTAATAGAGGAATTTCATAAGGATTAAAAATTAAAATATTTTTAGGAGGTCAGTTTATTCCAATTTCAATATTAGGGGCAATTGATCTATGAAAAAGAGTTCAAAAAAAAGAAATAAAAAATATTATTTCAGAAATAATAAATAAAATTATTCTAAATTTTAGAAATATTAATACATATATTGTATGAAATCCTTGATAAGTTCTTTCTCGAATAATATCACGTCATCATAAATATATTGATAAAATTAAAGTAATAAAATTTAATAATATTAAATTATAGTTATTTAAATAAAATCATATAATTAATGATATTATTAGATTTATTAAATTAAATGCATTTAAAATTGGTCAAGGACTTATAGTTACTAAATGAAAAGGATGATTATAAAGTATTGTCATTATTTAATATTTAGATTCTGAAAAATATAGGGTTATTAGAATTGAAAATACATAAGCTTGAATAATTGCAACTGAAATTTCTAAAATTAATAATAATATTTGAATTAGTAATAATATTGAAAATTGAATAAATATCTCTGATAAATATAAAATAAAAGATCCCAATAGGGTTAATAATAAATGTCCGGCAATTATGTTTGCTATTAGCCGAATTGATAGGGTTCAAGGGCGAATAATATTTCTAATTAATTCAATTAATACTATAAAATTTATTAATATTGAAGGTGTATTTAATGGTACTAAATGAATTAATAAATTTAAAGGAGTGTTAAATATTATAAATATAATAAATCTTAATCATAATGGAATTGCAATAATTAAATTTAATGAAATATGACTAGTTATTGTAAAAATATAAGGAAATAGTCTAATTAAATTTAAGATTATAATTATTATAAATAAATTATAAAAAATAATAATATTATTTTTAAATTTTTTAGATGTTAAATTTAAAAATTCATAAAAAAAAATATTAGTAATTAATAATATACTAATATTTAATTGGTTAGGTTTTATTCATATAATTATAGGTATAATTAAAAATAAAGATCTAAAAATTAATCAGTTAAGTGAATATAATATTGAAGTTGATGGATCAAAAGTTTCAAATAAATTTATTAAAATCATTTTTTATTATTTTTTTTAAAATTTTTATAAATTATATGAATTCATAAGAATGTATAATAAATTTTTAAAATGTTAATAAATAATATAAAATATGAATAAGAAGATAATTTAGTTCAATTATATGGTTTTATTTGAGGTATTCATTAAGAGTATAAAAATTTATACTATTATTTGATTTAAAAGATCAATTCTTTGTTCAGACACTTAATGAAAAATTATATTATTATAAATTTTAGTTTGACATACTAATGTTATTAAATTTTAACTAATTTTTAATTTATTTAAGATTCAATTTATAAAATTTTTATAAGATGTTGATTCTATAGCAATAGGTATAAATCTATGATTTGCTCCACAAATTTCCGAACATTGACCAAAAAATAAACCAGGACGAATTGCATAAAGATTTATTTGATTAATTCGTCCTGGTGTTGCATCTATTTTAATTCCTATTGTAGGAATTGTTCAAGAATGGATTACATCTGTTGATGTTGTTAATAGTCGAATAGGAATTTTAAATGGAATAATTATTCGATTATCTACATCTAATAAACGAAAAGAATTTAAATTTAATTCATTAATTATATAAGAATCAAATTCAATATTATTAAATTCAGGATATTCATATCTTCAATATCATTGATGGCCAATACATTTAATAGTTAAATAAGTAGGATTTCATAGTTCATCAATAAAATATAAAATTTTAATTGATGGGAAGCAAATTAATATTAAAATTAGTATTGGGATAATTGTTCAAATAATTTCAATTATATGATTTTTTAGTAAAAAGCGATTTGTATATTTATTTAAACAAATATTTATTAGTATAAATAAAATTATAATTGTAATTATTAATATTAATATAAAAGTAAAATTGTGAAATGAAATTAAATTGTCAGCATAAGGAGAATTTGAATTTTGAAAATTATATATATATCATGAAGCAATTTTTAATAAAAATTAATTAATTTTATTTTTGGTGTTTAAAACCAATGCACTTAATCTGCCATATTAAAAATTATATTTATATATAATTAATGGTGTTTCATTATAACAATGGTTTAATGGAGGATAAATTATTAATCATTCTAAAGTTGTTTGATTAAATTTAAAAATTAATAATCGTTTTATTATAAATCTTTCTATTAAAATATAAATTAATAAAATTATTCTATTAAATGTAATTAATGATCCAATTGATGAAATTAAATTTCAACAATAAAAAGAATCAGGGTAATCTGAATATCGCCGAGGTATTCCTATTATTCCAAGAAAATGTTGTGGGAAAAATGTTAGGTTTACTCCTAAAAATATTATATAAAATTGAATTTTTAATAAATTTTTATTTAAAATAATACCATATATTAAAGGAAATCAATGAATAATTCTTGAAATAATTGAGAAAATTGCTCCTATTGATAAAACATAATGAAAATGACCTACTACATAATATGTGTCGTGAAGAATAATATCAATAGATGAATTTGATAATAAAATACCTGTTAAACCCCCAATTGTGAATAAAAAAATAAACCCTAAAGATCATATAATAGATATATTTATAGATAATTTTGATCCGTGATAAGTAGCTAATCAACTAAATACTTTAATTCCTGTAGGAATAGCAATAATTATTGTTGCTGATGTAAAATAAGCTCGTGTATCAACATCTATACCTACTGTAAATATATGATGTGCTCAAACAATAAATCCTAATAATCCAATTCCTGCTATTGCATAAATTATTCCAATATTTCCAAATGTTTCTTTTTTTCCTCTTTCATTAGAAATAATTTGAGAGATTAATCCAAATCCTGGAAGAATTAAGATATAAACTTCAGGATGCCCAAAAAATCAAAATAAATGTTGATATAAAATTGGATCACCCCCTCCTCTTGGGTCAAAAAATGAAGAATTAAAATTTCGATCAAATAATAATATAGTAATTGCACCTGCTAAAACAGGTAAAGAAAGTAAAAGTAAAATTGTAGTAATTAAAATAGATCATGCAAATAGGGGTATTTTTGTAAAATTTAAAGAAAAATTTTTTATTATTAAAATTGTTACAATAAAATTTAATGATCCTATAATTGATGAGATTCCTGAAATATGCAAAGAGAAAATAGTTAAATCAACTGAGGGGGAAGAATGAAATAAGTAAGAAGATAATGGAGGGTAAATTGTTCATCCTGTTCCAGGTCTTGGGTTTATTAAATTTCTTAATATTAATAGGATTAAAGATGGGGGTAATAATCAAAATCTAATATTGTTTATTCGAGGAAAAGCTATATCTGGGGATCCTAATATTAAAGGAATTAATCAATTTCCAAATCCCCCAATTATAAAAGGTATAACTAAAAAAAAAATTATTAAAAATGCGTGTGCAGTTACTAAAGAATTATAAATTTGATCATTATTAATTCATGAACCTGGAATAGATAATTCTATTCGAATAATTATTCTTATTGATGATCCTAATATACCTGATCATATAGCAAAAATTATATATAAAATACCAATGTTTTTATGATTAGTTGAAAATAATCATTTATTTATTAAGAATTAAAATATATTTAATTTAAATTTTGAAGATTTATAGTTTATTTTTAACTTAAATTCTTTTTAGAAATGTTATGCCTGAATAAAAAGGGATAAATTGTAAATTTATTAATGAAGTTTATATTTCTAACATTAATAAATAAATAAATAAAAAGTAAATATTAAATTAAAAAATAATGATAATAATATATAAATATTTATAGATATATTAATATATTTATATTTAATAATATTTTTTTTTATTATTTTATTAAGAAAATTATATTTTATTAAATTTAATAAAGTTCATCTAATAAATATTCTTGAAATAGTTAAAATATATAAATATATTATTGATGAAAAATTTATTGAAGTTTCAATAAAAAAAAATCATTTATAAATAAATGACCTAAAAGGAGGGAATATATTATAATTTAAAGTAAAAATAATTATAATATTTATAATTTTTTTGTTAAATATTAAATTTAAAAAATTATATTTATTATTAATATTAAATTTTTTAAATATATAAATAATTAAATATAAATTAAGAAAATATATAAATATATAAAATAAGAATATATTTGTATTTTGAAATGAAAAATAAATTAAATAAGAAGAATGTCTTACAGAAGAGTAAGAAAAAATTTTTTTAATTGAATGTTCATTAATTAAAAAAATTGATATTATTATTATGTTTATAATTAAAATTATTATTATTATTATATTTAATTTTGTTAAAGTTGATAAAAGATAAATAGGAATTAATTTATTTAAAGTTCTAAAAATTAAAATAAGATCTCAATTTATTAGTGAATAAATATATGGAACTCAGAAGTAAAATGGATAAATTCCTATTTTTAATAATAAAATTAATTGAATTATTATTCTTAAATATGGTCTATAATATAAATTATTAATAAAAATTCAATAGTTTATATTAATAATTATAAAATAAAAAATTAGTAATCTTGAAATTCTTGAAATAGAAAAATAAATCATTCTTGGTTTTTTGTTATTATTATTATTTAAGTTTAATAATGAAATAAAAATTAATGAATATATTTCTATAAATATTCATTTTATAAAATTATTATTAATAGAAAAAGTAATTAATGTAGTAATTAATAAAATTAATAAAATTATTTTATTTGATTTAATAAATATTTAATATTATATATATATAAATTTAAAAATTGAAGATTTTTTATTAATTCTAATTAAAAATATATAATTATAATATATATATATATATATATATATATATATATATATATATATATATATATATATATATATATATATATATATATATATATATATATATATATATATATATATATATATTAGTGAATTTACACATAAAATTTTGGAATTTTAAATTAATAATAAGAATTATTATATATATATATATATATATATATATATATATATATATATATATATATATATATATATATATATATATATAAATAATAATAATAATAATAATAATAATAATAATAATTAATTAAAATAATGTATTATACATAATTATTTTATCAAAATAATCCTTATTATTTTCAGGCACATTATTAATAATAATATAATAAGATATTTATTAGTATAAAATTTTTAATTGCAAATTAAAATGTTATTAAATTTAACTAATATCCATATAATAAAAATATTATTTGATATAAATTTAACCCTAAATTAAATTTATATCAAATAATATTTTATTATATGGATATTAGTTAAAATTTAATTTATATATTAATTAAACATAAAATTTAATCTATAAAATATTTCATTAAAATTTAACCCCCAAATTAAATTTATATAATATTTTATTAATTATATAATTTAAATAAATTTATATATTAATTAACATTTTATTATTATATAATAATAATAATTTAATTAATTAAAATACCGATAATCCTAATAAATCAATAATTAGTAAATAAATCAATAATTAATTTATTAATATTATCAATATTTTAATATAATAATAATAATAATAATTTAATAATTAAAATATCGATAAT